TCACGTCAGTGGCATATTTCTATGCGGGTCTTACCAAAAAGGGATTGGGTTATTTCGGGAAATATATTCAACCAACCCCAATCCTTTTACCCATTAACATCTTAGAAGATTTCACAAAGCCTTTATCACTTAGTTTTCGACTTTTCGGAAATATATTAGCTGATGAATTAGTAGTTGTTGTTCTTGTTTCTTTAGTACCTTTAGTGGTTCCTATACCTGTCATGTTCCTTGGATTATTTACAAGTGGTATTCAAGCTCTGATTTTTTCAACTTTAGCCGCGGCTTATATAGGGGAATCCATGGAGGGCCATCATTGACTAGTTTTTGAAAGATTCTTTTTTAGCTTATCCCAAGGTAATGTATGCGTGGCTCAAAAAAAATCTAATCTAATTAGGAAATATAAATATACAACTCACTATATACAATCTAGAGTAATAGCCCCAAAGATATTAGAGTAGAGAGAGTTGTAAAAAAAAAGGGGGAAAGAGATCTAAAAGATCTTTTTCCTAAAATTCTTGGTTGATCCACTTATATTATACCATTCTCTCCTACTTATATTATACCATTCTCTCCTGAATAGATATTCATTTTATATTGCTGGTCGGCCAATCCTAATATTTCCTATTCGGAATCATAATTTGAATAAGAATTCTTGTGGTTTACCAAGTGTGAGTAAAAAAAGAGGGGTGCTCTATAGAAGGATTCCCCTTTCAGTTGATTTTCTTCAGCGATTGACCAAAATAAAATTTTCAGAAATAATAAATTGCGTGAACTTAGATCAATCAAATAATGATATTTCTATCCACTGATTCGGCCTAAGCAATTTGTCTATTTAGATTGTATCCATGCGGGAGAATGATAAAGAAAGGGGAAGAAGTATTTACAAACAAAAAAGGGATTCATAAAAAATAGGGTGATTCGGATCGGAGAGGGAGGTTTTACCAGGTATATTATATGTAAAGAAGCGCTATGCTATAAGTCAACTTGTTTTTCGACGCATAATTCTCGAATTCGATTGAATTTAAGATGAATGAAGAGTTGGTTTACGTTATGGAAGAAAGGCGCGTATAGGTGATTGATATTAAATATTGACTAGTTATATATGAACTAAAGAGATATTCAATTTGCCCTACTACTAGAAATTTGATGGCTATTCCAATAGAAGTCTTTCCGTATCCTCTGGGACGGTGAGTTCAATGAATAAACAGATGAAATCAAGAAAAAAATCGAAGAATTCAAAGAATGGTTCGGAACAAAGAAATGGACGGACGAAAGTCGTACGGATTCGCAAAGACTTTGTCGATAGGAACTAAAAAAGAGATATCGAAGTAAAGTAGTTTTGATCCTTGAATAAGATTCTTACTTCAATTTGAAGTTTGTAGTTACTTCGACTGGATGAATTGTAGCGATGTAATATTAAGTTAGAATTCATCGGCTGACTGTATCATTAACCATTTTTTTTTGTATGAGGAACTTATCATGAATCCACTGATTTCTGCCGCTTCCGTTATTGCTGCTGGATTGGCTGTAGGGCTTGCTTCTATTGGACCTGGAGTTGGTCAAGGTACTGCTGCGGGCCAAGCTGTAGAAGGTATCGCGAGACAGCCTGAGGCGGAGGGAAAAATACGAGGTACTTTATTGCTTAGTCTAGCTTTTATGGAAGCTTTAACAATTTATGGCCTGGTTGTAGCATTAGCACTTTTATTTGCGAATCCTTTTGTTTAATCTTATAAATTCGAAAAAGCAATAACCCACGGGAAGGGCTGATTTGTGGATGAGGAATTAGCATACTCACTCGCTTTCATCCTTTCCGTTCGTAGTCTAAGGAACCCCCTTTTATATTTTTTAGGAAGGGTTTAAATAAAGAAGGGGGTAATTCACCATTTCTAAATCGAATCTTTTTCGGCTCGATTTAGAAATAGTAAAATATATATATATATCAAATATATCAAAGGGGGGGGGCAGGACGATACAAAAAGAACTCTGTTCTTTTTTTTTTAGTCTATCTATAAGAGGAGATCATATGAAAAATGTAACCGATTCTTTCGTTTCTTTAGGCCACTGGCCATCCGCCGGGAGTTTCGGGTTTAATACCGATATTTTAGCAACAAATCTAATAAATCTAAGTGTAGTGCTTGGGGTATTGGTTTTTTTTGGAAAGGGAGTGTGTGCGAGTTGTTTATTTCAAGAATAGGCTGGATCCAACCAGCTGTACTTTTTATGTTATAACTAGGAAAAGTAGGTACATTATCTCACGAATGACTTCTGAATAAAGAAATCATATGCAAGAACCATAGCATTTCGTTATTCGTTGGTAAATCCGCTTTGATTCTCTATCAACCAAAAATGTGGGACCATTAACTATGGTTAAAGCTAAATCATTTGAAGTCCAGACGCAGCATGGTACTCTTTCTACCACAATATGAATATTAATATAGAGATGCTTTCAAAATGAATAATTTATCTATATAAGAACACTCATATGGATAAAATGATTTGA